TAATGGTAAGCAAGAAGATTGTTTACGAAGAAACACCAATAAAAATTCATATTCTGATACATAAGAATTATATAAGAATCGAAATAGTCTTTTATTTTCTTTTTTAAAAAGAAAAATAGATTTCATTGAAGTAATAAAACTATTCCAATTTGAATAGTAGTTGAGAAAGAATCGCAATAAATGCAAAGACGGAACGTCTTGTATACGGTATTGAAGAAGTTGCACCAAGATTTCCAAATGAATAGGATAGGGTATTTCTATATGTGAAATAGAATCCAAATGCAAAAATTTGTCTTCTAAAAAGGGAAATATTGAATGAATAGAGCGTAAATTCTGAAACTTTGGTATTTCTTTTTCTTTCGGACAAGATAATTCTCGTAGCGAGAATGGGATTTCTACAACGATCGAAAACCCCTCAGGTAGAATCTGAGAATAAAACTCAGAATAAAAACCAATTTTGTAATCCAACAATTGATCTTGGTTAGGATGATTAATCGAGTTAATCCAAAAATTCTGCTGATACATTCGAGTAATTAAACGTTTCACAAGTAGTGAACTAAATTTCTTGTTATTACAACTAACAATTTCCACAGGTTCGGAATCATTTAATCCATAATCGTGGGCAAATGCATAAATATACTCCTGAAAGAGAAGTGGGTAGACAAAGTATTGTTGACAAGATTTATGTTTTTCTGAATACCCTTCGAATTTTTCCATTTGTATTTCTACTTGAATCAGAGACAAGAAGCATTTCTCGGTTTATCAAATGATGATACATAGTGCAATATGGTCAGAACAGGGTGTTGGATTTTTTAATCCAAACCCTGGAAAGAAAGGGAGTCTAATCCACAGATCTTTTTCCGCTCCTTTTCTACACAATTAGTTTATGTTTGTTCTAAATTACAAAAGAGAACAGAATCTATTTTTTATTTTTGCAGGCCAATCGCTCTTTTGACTTTGGAATGGAATCCCTTTATCAATATACTGCTTCTTTTACACATTCAATCCATAATCAAGAATAATTAGGATTTCTAAAAAAAAAAAAAAAAGGTCGACTCGAAAATCCAACCTTTCCCCGCATCCGGCACTAATCTATTTTTAACGTCTAATTAGAGCGGGGAATTATTCCAATTAGGAAGTTAAGCTCGTTGCTTTTTATTTTACCAGAATTGGAGCCAGGCTCTATCCATTTATTCACTAGACCCAGAAAATCGTAATTTTTATTCGATTTTATTACGACATGCTATTTTTTCCATTCATTACCCTTGAGGATCAGTCGTGGTCTTATAGACTCTACCAAGAGTCTGGACGAATTTGTTGCTCCATCCAAATGTGTAAAAGATCATAGTCGCACTTAAAAGCCGAGTACTCTACCATTGAGTTAGCAACCCAGATAAAAAAAGATCTTAGATACGATCGAAATCAAAAAATCAATGGAATTACACCGGGCGCTTCTGTCAAAACATTGAACTAGCAAGACATCAAAAGAAAGATTTTATCGACCATGAAAAACACTCAAATGGCAAAATGAACAGGTCTAGTTAAATTCCACTAAGATTAGAGCGACTCCAATCACGATGGCAAAATGCTGCTTCTTTTAGCGATTTTTAGTTTAAAGAAATAAAAATATTGTATGAAAATACATGCACATGCAAGAGAGACAGAGACACCCTTATCATTTGAGCGAAGTGTAGGCAGAAAAATCGAATATGGAGTGAGGATTAAAGAGACCCATCTATCTACAAATTCTATTTGTTCAATAGACCTTTGTCAATGGAAATAGAATGATAAGAAAACAAATTAGATAGAAAAAGTAAATAAAATAGGGGCTTATGTTGGATTGGCACGACATAAATCCAAATAGGACTAAGAAAGAGGTAAATTGTGTCTAAATAATTAGAGAACGAGGAATACTGGTGATCTTCTCCTACTTTTTTATTTATTTAGTTCTTCAATTCACTCAAAATTCTTTCTTTTTCTTTAAATAATTCTGCCTTCCTTAAAATATCATAAACAGTTCTTGTCGGTTGAGCACCCTTTTCAAGGAAATAGAGAATAGCTGGAACATTTAAACAAGTTTGATTTTTTATCGGATCATAAAAACCCACTTTTCGAAGATCTCTTCCCTCTCTTCGAGATCGAACATCAATTGCAACGATTCGATAGACAGCTTATTGGGATAGATGTAGATAAACAACGCCCCCCCCCTAGAAACGTATAGGAGGTTTTCTCCTCATACGGCTCGAGAAAATGATTTGAATTTCTGTCTATAATAATAGAAATAAGACTATTACGTGCATTAATTTCCTTACAGAAAAAACAAATTTCATTTATACTCATGACTCAAGTTGGCTAATTTTGACTGACAGACTTCAAAGGCGAAATCCTTCGAAAATTTTTGAGTCGTCTCTAAACTCTTTTCGTTGTCTCATTTCGAACGAATTGACTTTTATTCCTTATTCTGATCCAATTCTGCTGTTGAGACAATTGAAAATTGTGTTTACTTGTTCTGGAATCCTTTATCTTTGATTTGTGAAATCCTTGGGTTTAGACATTACTTCGGGAATTCCTATTCTTTTTTCTTTCAAAAGAGTAGCAACATACCCTTTTTTCTTATTTCCTTCGATAAAGCATCTCCCTCTTCTATAGAAATCAAATAAGGAGGATTTATTCTGATATACTTTTAATTGAAAGAGTTTTCCCTATCTTCCAAAATGGGGCTTTTTTCTTATTTTAACCTTTCGATTTCTATATTAAGGATAGACTGACAAAGTTGGCCTAATTTATTAGTTTTCACTAACCCTAGATCCTTTCCCTTGATAAAAAATAAATTCTATCCTCTCGAGCTCCATTGTGTACTATTTACTTAAAAATAAACAACCCAGCGCAAATTAGGTTCGGGACGAATAGAACAGACTATGTCGAGCCAAGAGCATTTTCATTACTATGGAAAATGGTGGATAGCAAAATCCACAATCGATCATGTCCTTCAAGTCGCACGTTGCTTTCTACCACATCGTTTTAAACGAAGTTTTACCATAACAAACATTCCTCTTTTCATTGCAAAGTGGTATAGAGAATTGATCCAATATGGATGGAATCATGAATAGTCATTGGTTTAGTTTTGTGTATACTAATCCAAACTTGCTATCTATGGAGCAATATGGATAAAAGAAAGTTAAGTATTTATCGGGGAAGCCCCCACAAAAATCCTATTTATTTAAACCCATATTCTATCATATGAATGAGAATGAAACATAGTTCGAAAAACATATGAATGAAACATAGTTCGAAAAAGACGACTAAACAGGTTTGTTTAAGACTTATTTATTATGAAATTTCCATTCTCAACGGATGGCTCGAGATCATCAATTTTAAAGTGTAGAAGAGAAGGATCAACTCTTCCCCAATAAATAAACTATCAACCTCCAAAAAAGTTTAATAAAATTAATTACTAATTAATTTTATTACTATATTAGAATTAGATTAGCAATATATTTTTTACGTAACAAAAAAAATTAACTATTAACTAAAAAAGTATTCCAATGAAAAGATTGAAAGTTTTTGGTAGTTATAGAATTCTCGTACTTCCATACTTCTTCGACCCGAATACAAAAAAAAAGTAAGAAAAAAATATGACTAAGTAAATAGCGTAGGCATATCCTGAATGTGCCTGATAGACACAATTTTTTCATAAAATAAAGATATTCAATTTGATTGGACTTAAGACTTTATTATGTTTTCTGAGAAAGAAAATGAATGCTTAGAAATGCATCTAATCTAAGAGTTCATAAGATATCATTATTCTCTTTAATAAACTTTTGTCTCGTGTAGAGTACTGTACTATCCGAAACAATCTGGGACGGAAGGATTCGAACCTCCGAGTAACGGGACCAAAACCCGCTGCCTTACCACTTGGCCACGCCCCATTTCGGGTTTTATGCGACACTAATAAACAGTATTATGTTTATTTGTTATTCGTCAATCCCACTTCAATTACATAAAAAATGAGGGATATTCTCTTGCTAGTATTCTAGACATGCGGATAATATAGAATCAAAAAAATGCATTGATCATTACATGGAATTCTATTAAGATATTATATGAAAGTCGAATTTATTCCACTCTCATTTGAGAGTGCAAATACAAGGAGGTATTTTGTGTTTGGGAAAGTCCGAAGAAAAAAGATTTAGAATCTGCCTTTTCCTTATTTCCCTTAGAAAAATAACTCAATCAAAATCCAATTATTTACTCTACAAGAATGAAATGCTTGTTATGCCTAATATACTTAGTTTAACCTGTATCTGTTTTAATTCTGTTCTTTATCCGACTACTAGTTTTTTCTTTGCCAAATTGCCCGAAGCTTATGCTATTTTCAACCCAATCGTGGATGTTATGCCTGTCATACCTCTATTCTTTTTTCTATTAGCCTTTGTTTGGCAAGCTGCTGTAAGTTTTCGATGAAATCTTTAGTACTCTGCTCTGCCTGCTAAATTAAATTATGTATTAATTCCAAAAAATTATTATTATAAAAAAAATGGGTAAAAGCAGAGAACTTTTCTATTTTTATATTATGAACCTTCGATTCTAAAATGAAAATTCTTCTACATTGAATAGATAGCTGCAGCAATAAATTTGGATCAGCCTTTCTACCCTTCTGCACTTACGTTGTGCAGGTACCTACACAATACCTAACTCTATTTTGATATTGATAAGAGTGCTTATTATAAATGAATTCTTGCAATTTTTTTTCAAGAATTCTTTTTTGCATTTTTAGGTATCAAAATAAAAAAAAAATCCATCCTAGTGGATCCGTGTGGTAAGGAAAAACAGGTAATCTATTCCTTAAAAAAAAATCTTGGAGATTATGTAATGCTTACTCTCAAACTTTTTGTTTATACAGTAGTGATATTCTTTGTTTCCCTCTTTATCTTTGGATTCTTATCCAATGACCCAGGACGGAATCCTGGGCGCGAGGAGTAAAAATTCCATTTTTTTTGCATTTTTTCTTACAAATTGGATTTGTTTCTTACATTTATCTATGAGAAAATCCGGGGGTCAGAATTCCTTCCAATTCGAAAGTCCCAAATGATCCGAGGGAGCGGAAAGAGAGGGATTCGAACCCTCGGTACAAAAAAATTGTACAACGGATTAGCAATCCGCCGCTTTAGTCCACTCAGCCATCTCTCCTCGTTCCAAATCCAAAGGTTTCCGTGATATGATAGAGACAAGAAATAATGATTGCAAAAAACCTTTTTTTTTTCTTTCAAAAGTATATAAAAATTATATTGCCAATTCCATTTTAGTTATATTCTTTTTTCTTAATGTTAATAAAAAAAGAAGAAAATTGTTGTTTTTTCTTTCTAAAAATTGATATTGGCCGAGAGAGAATGAGATAGATTTTCTCTTTAGTGGGCATTTCCCTATAGGACTTGTTATAATAAAACAAGCAGGTTATATAAAAAAGAAAAAACGCTTTTTTTTGTTGATTATTTATCAAGAAAGCAAAAAGGGTTCTTATCAAACCCAACATAAAATTGGAAAGAACCATAAAGTAAGTAGATCTGACTCCTTGAATGCTGCCTCTATCCGCTATTCTGATATATAAATTCGATGTAGATGAAATTGTATAAGCGAATTTTTTGTATTTCCTTAGACTTAGACCGCGCAAGACAAGAATTTTTTGTTATTTACGATTTCATATTCTTGTTACTAGATGTTCTATAGGAATAAGAAGAAACCGCAACTCCTTTCCGCTACACATAAAAATAGATTTCGAAAATCCATTTTTTTTTTAAGAATCCTCTTTTTTTGTTCTTCCACCCATGAAATAGAGAGGAAACGAGAATAGAGGGGTTACTTTTATTTTCATTTTTCCCTTAAAAGATAGGCTTTTAAAGTAGGAGTCATGGAATAATGCTGAATTGAAATGTTGATTTCTATAGTATAAGAAAAACAAACCGAATCAAATTCATGGATTTACCACGACCTCGGTTGTGACTCCCTAGATAAAAATAAAAAATTTCTATCTTCGAGACCATTGAAAAAGGGCATTGAACGAGAAACAAATCGTCCACAGATAAGAAAACTATCATATGCCTTGGAAGTGACATGAGGTGCTCGGAAATGGTTGAAGTAATTGAATAGGAGGATCACTATGACTATAGCCCTTGGTAGAGTTCCTAAAGAAGAAAATGATCTATTTGATACTATGGATGACTGGTTACGAAGGGACCGCTTCGTTTTTGTAGGATGGTCCGGCCTATTGCTCTTTCCTTGCGCTTATTTCGCTTTAGGGGGTTGGTTTACAGGGACAACTTTTGTAACTTCTTGGTATACCCATGGATTGGCTAGTTCCTATTTGGAAGGTTGTAATTTCTTAACCGCAGCAGTTTCTACCCCTGCCAATAGTTTAGCACACTCTTTGTTGTTACTATGGGGGCCGGAAGCACAAGGAGATTTTACTCGTTGGTGTCAATTAGGCGGTCTATGGACTTTTGTAGCTCTCCACGGGGCTTTTGCACTAATAGGTTTCATGTTACGCCAATTTGAACTTGCTCGGTCTGTTCAATTGCGGCCTTATAATGCAATCTCATTCTCTGGTCCAATCGCTGTTTTTGTTTCTGTATTCCTTATTTATCCACTGGGGCAATCTGGTTGGTTCTTTGCGCCGAGTTTTGGGGTAGCAGCGATATTTCGATTCATCCTTTTCTTCCAAGGATTTCATAATTGGACGTTGAACCCATTTCATATGATGGGAGTTGCCGGAGTATTAGGTGCGGCTCTGCTATGCGCTATTCATGGAGCGACTGTAGAAAACACTTTATTTGAGGACGGTGATGGTGCAAATACCTTCCGCGCTTTTAACCCAACTCAAGCTGAAGAAACTTATTCAATGGTTACTGCTAACCGCTTTTGGTCCCAAATCTTTGGTGTTGCTTTTTCCAATAAACGTTGGTTACATTTCTTTATGCTATTTGTACCCGTCACCGGTTTATGGATGAGTGCTATTGGCGTAGTTGGCCTGGCTCTGAACTTACGTGCCTATGACTTTGTTTCCCAGGAAATCCGTGCAGCGGAAGATCCTGAATTTGAGACTTTCTACACCAAAAATATTCTTTTAAACGAGGGTATTCGTGCTTGGATGGCAGCTCAGGATCAGCCTCATGAAAATCTTATATTCCCTGAGGAGGTTCTACCACGTGGAAACGCTCTTTAATGGAACTTTCGTTTTAGCTGGTCGTGACCAAGAAACCACTGGCTTTGCTTGGTGGGCTGGGAATGCCAGACTTATCAATTTGTCCGGTAAGCTACTTGGAGCTCACGTAGCCCATGCCGGATTAATCGTATTCTGGGCCGGAGCAATGAACCTATTTGAGGTGGCTCATTTCGTACCAGAAAAGCCCATGTATGAACAAGGGTTAATTTTACTTCCACACTTAGCTACTCTAGGTTGGGGAGTAGGGCCAGGGGGAGAAGTTCTAGATACTTTTCCGTACTTTGTATCTGGAGTACTTCACCTAATTTCCTCCGCAGTCTTAGGTTTCGGTGGCATTTATCACGCGCTTCTGGGACCCGAGACTCTTGAAGAATCTTTTCCATTTTTTGGTTATGTATGGAAAGATAGAAATAAAATGACTACAATTTTGGGTATTCACCTAATTTTGTTAGGTCTAGGTGCTTTTCTTCTAGTACTCAAGGCTCTTTATTTTGGCGGTGTATATGATACCTGGGCCCCTGGGGGGGGAGATGTAAGAAAAATTACCAATTTGACCCTTAGCCCCAGTGTTATATTTGGTTATTTACTAAAATCCCCTTTTGGGGGAGAAGGGTGGATTGTTAGTGTGGATGATTTAGAAGATATAATTGGTGGGCATATATGGTTGGGCTTCATTTGTGTATTTGGCGGAATTTGGCATATCTTAACCAAACCCTTCGCATGGGCTCGCCGTGCGTTTGTATGGTCTGGGGAAGCTTACCTGTCTTATAGTTTAGCTGCTTTATCTCTCTTTGGTTTTATCGCTTGTTGTTTTGTATGGTTCAATAATACGGCTTATCCGAGTGAGTTTTATGGACCCACCGGGCCAGAAGCTTCTCAAGCTCAAGCATTTACTTTTCTAGTTAGAGACCAGCGTCTTGGAGCTAATGTCGGATCCGCTCAAGGACCCACAGGTTTAGGTAAATATCTAATGCGTTCGCCAACTGGGGAGGTTATCTTTGGAGGGGAAACTATGCGTTTTTGGGACCTTCGCGCTCCATGGTTAGAACCTCTAAGGGGCCCCAACGGTTTGGACTTGAGTAGGTTGAAAAAAGACATACAACCTTGGCAAGAACGACGTTCAGCAGAATATATGACCCACGCGCCTTTAGGCTCTTTAAATTCTGTGGGTGGCGTAGCTACCGAGATCAATGCAGTTAATTATGTCTCTCCTAGAAGTTGGTTATCGACTTCTCATTTTGTTCTAGGATTCTTCTTTTTTGTGGGCCATTTGTGGCATGCAGGAAGAGCCCGAGCTGCTGCAGCAGGTTTTGAAAAGGGAATCGATCGTGATTTGGAACCTGTTCTTTACATGAACCCTCTTAACTAAGATTTTCTTATTTATACCTGTTCTAATGTTTTCTTTTTTTTCTGTTCTGGCTCGGTTATTCCATCTAGCCGAGCCATTCATTCCTTTTTATGAAAGAAAGATAAGGGACAGAATAAAGAAAAAAAAATTAAAGAAACAAACATATTCAATAAGCAAAAGGAGAGAGAGGGATTCGAACCCTCGATAGTTCCTAGAACTATACCGGTTTTCAAGACCGGAGCTATCAACCACTCAGCCATCTCTCCACAGCCTAATCCCTATTTTACTCCTACAAATAGAACATAGCCATATAAAAAGCTCTACTAACCTATAGAAAGATCTCAGATTCAAGTCCCTTTTCGGCATATCTCTGTATACTGTATACACGGATACATGATCCGCTATACCCGCTTGTGAAATTTGTGAAATAAAGACTAAACCCCCTCTCCTCACCCCCATATCCAAATAAAAAAAAGCGGTAAGTAAAAATAAGTTTTAATTAAAGAGAAGAATCAATGGATTCATGATTAAACCCCTCCTACTTCTTGTATTTTTTTACAATTTTGGTTAAGTGAGGGATCAAATATGTAGTCAACTTTATTTGATGGTAGCTTGGAGGATTAGAAATATGACTATTGCTTTCCAATTAGCTGTTTTTGCATTAATTGCGACTTCCTCAGTCTTAGTAATTAGTGTACCCCTTGTATTTGCTTCTCCTGATGGTTGGTCAAATAATAAAAACGTTGTATTTTCCGGTACATCATTATGGATTGGACTAGTCTTTCTCGTAGCTATTCTTAATTCTCTCATTTCTTAAATTTGTTTAGTATTTAGTAGGCAGGTACAAAAAAAATAAAAAGGGCATTTCTTCGAAAACATTCGAATAGTGAGACGCATTAAAATTAAAACGCAATTTGCGTTCCGAATTGCTACCTCTTCTCTTTCAGTATTATGAAATTCCATTCCTATTAGAATATTCATTTTAGAATATTCATTGACAGACAATAAAAAAAAGGAAAACTCTAATATAATAGAAAATGAAACGAAACGGTCGACCCAGACATAGACGGTCGACCCAAGCGGATATACGCTATAAAATATATAGCGTAGCGAGCGTAGTTCAATGGTAAAACATCTCCTTGCCAAGGAGAAGATACGGGTTCGATTCCCGCCGCTCGCCCCCTTAATTTAGTAAGGTACTATTACCGTATCCCTTACTATACTTATCCTTCCTTTGCATCCCACTCAAAAAAAGGGGTACGCTACGGAGCCAGAAAGGGCTCCGTAAATCGGGTATTCACTGAGACAAAGAACTCGCAAACTTCTTTTAAAGGGAAGGGAGAAGTAGACTGTGCCTTTCTTTCATTTCATTTTTCTTTTACGCGGAGTCGGGAGGAGGCTTGCGCGTTCTGAGGGCAAGTGCCTTCGCAAACTGCTCAATTTTTCCCTCTAGGGCCGGGAACTAATGAATAAAAAAAGTTGGATACCACCCAACCCTCTACCATACATATCTAGAGAAATAGAAGAGTCCTTTTATACAGACTGCTAAGTGCGGAGACGGGAATCGAACCCGTGACCTCAAGGTTATGAGCCTCGTGAGCTACCAAACTGCTCTACTCCGCTCTAGAGTACCAAAAACTGGTTGACAAAGAAGGTTGAATACAGGCCTTTACCTTGTCTAGACAAAAAGAATACTCCTTTTATTTTTATAGAGATAGAGAATGGAGCGGGTAGCGGGAATCGAACCCGCATCGTTAGCTTGGAAGGCTAGGGGTTATAGTCGACGTTGGTTTATTATTTTTAACGTCTCTAATTCAAAACCGAACATGAAATTTTGATTTCATTCGGCTCCTTTATGGATATTCTCACCACTTAACATCTATGTCAGCTTTTCTATTTGAATGGAACCAAAGCTCTCTGCTTTCTAGATGATCCTTATAGAGTAGGAAATAGAACTTCGATCTAAATCCATCTAATCTACTTACTTCGTTCCCTAATTTCATTCAAGAGATCCTCGAGGAAAAGAATTTGGTTTCCACCGAGCTGAAACAATATGCTGATGGTTCTAGTAAACCAAAACTATCGTTTTTTAGCTATTTGGCTTCCTTATTCCTTTTTTAACAAAAGAAGATTTAGTTACGATTGGAAATAAACTTTTTAGTATCTTCATCCATAGATCCTTTACTCATATTTAAAAAATGGGAATAATTACTCCAATGCAAAATTATGCTTCGCGACTCTGTACTCCTAATCTAATTTGTATTTTGGATGCAATTTCAATTAGTCTTTGGATACAAATCGCGAGAATTTATATTCTTCCTCAATATGCTATTGAGAGGAAAAGGATTAAATCCTTTATAAGAACTAAAGTTTTCATCGGAATATAAAAAACTTAAAGATGCCTTTAAGTATCTCATTTCAAATTCCGTTATTAATAGAACGAATCACACTTTTACCACTAAACTATACCCGCTACATGTAGATTATGATATAAATAGTACCCTTTGTCAAGGATATCCATTGGATGGAGAAGGAGGCTAATTCCCCCTTATTGAATCAGATGGAGAAAGTTCATGACGCTGAACGGTTGGTACTTCTATTTTGATCGCTGGCCTTTACTTTAGGATTTAGATAGCCACTCTCGTCTGTAAAATACATTCCATCTCTTCTTAACCAAGCCAATAGCGTCTGAACCAAATGTATGTATTTCGATTAGGATCCTATCCTATTCTACGGTTATAACTACAATGATCATTATTTACTTTGCGAGACGGAATAGTTTTATTATTCCTACAATATACACTAGGGGATAAGACTGTCCCTATAAATTCCTTTTTTCCTTTTCTTTTTTGTTCAATTCTAAACAAAAAAATTATGGAAGATGTTTCCTTCCCCCACTTATCATTAAGTCCGAGCCGTAGAGAAAGAGTGAGATGCTTTTTTAAAATTCATCATAGACTTTCCTTCCCTATGGCTTGATAGAAGTAAGAAACAAAGAGTCATCAGTTAAAGAAAAAATGGACAAGACCGACAGATTTACCTGATGTAAAGAAGATCCTAAAAGTCTCTGCTTAGTCGATTCTCTCCATTTACCACTTTCCTCTCTCTCCTTTTTTCCACTCACTCAATTCTATTTTATTAGATTCTTGTTTAAAAGAATAAAAATAGAACTAAGAACGCATAAAAAAGAACATAGAGTATCAAGACCATTACCAAATGTTCCTTCCACGAATCATATTGGGTAATTTAATTCTTAGGGTTCCAGAATCCGCCTATTTTACTAGTCTTCGGAAACAGAAAACCCTGAACCAGGAAGAGTTAAGTTATGTAGGGTATGGCTTTTTTTTATTGTGTCCACTCTTTCTTCACGTATTTTATTATATAAAAAAACCTCTACTTTAGTTTTGTGCAAGTTATAAGAGAGAATAGGAAATATTTTCTTATTTCTTATTTTTCTTAATTTTCTCAATATTTTGAGCTCGCAAGATTTTGAACCTCGCCATGACTAAACTTCTATATTTCTATATATCGATATATACATATATAATCTCTACATAATATCTCTCTCTATACATATAATATGTACATTATGCAGTAGACCCATAATGGGAAATCAAAGTGTCAAATTTTTGAATTAAATAAAAAGCCCTTTTAACTCAGTGGTAGAGTAATGCCATGGTAAGGCATAAGTCATCGGTTCAAATCCGATAAAGGGCTTTTAAAATTAGTGGTAGAGTAATGCCGTGCTAAGACGTAAGTCATCGGTTCGAATCTGATGGAATACTTTTCTACTAAAATTCATTCACTTTTTTCTTTGTTTTTGAAACTTTCTCTATTTTTTATAGAATTTTATGACTTAGTGCGGGATGTATGCATTTTTGGTCTGAACACTAAATAAAGCACCAAATGTAAATTCCAAAAAAGAAATGAAATTGGACTATTTTTCATCTTAGATCAATCAAATAACTACCTGTACTGAACTAATATGGATAGAGAATCCCTATTTAGTAATCCATTCTTATTCTATACCCTTTTAATGAATTTCCCTAATAAAGTAGGGGATGATCCATGAATTAATCTAATCAGCAACTAAAAAAACTCCTAGATGAAAACATAACAGAAAAGTAGGAAAAACTCTTTACTTTGGATCTAGTTATACTTTTCGAGTATATTGACAATTCCAAAAAACTGCTCATACTATGATTATAGTATAATCACGAGCGGTTGTATATGGCCTTATCGTCTAGTGATGCCCCTATCGTCTAGTGGTTCAGGACATCTCTCTTTCAAGGAGGCAGCGGGGATTCGACTTCCCCTGGGGGTAGGGAGTATTTTGAAAGGAGGTTAATCATAGATTATAAAAAAACCTAGAATAAATTCTTCCTGGGTCGATGCCCGAGCGGTTAATGGGGACGGACTGTAAATTCGTTGACAATATGTCTACGCTGGTTCAAATCCAGCTCGGCCCAAAAATCTAGGACTTCGTGAATATGAACTAAATCCTTTTATTTTTCTTCCATAAAATAAAATGTCTGATATGATCTATAGAAAAAAAAGATAAAGAAAAAAGGCAGAAATTTTATTTATAACCCATATCTCTCTCATTCCTTTCTTACAAACAAAAGAGTTTTTCTTATTGAAGGGTGGATTATTATCCATTTTTAGTGATAAAAAAGTACGACATACTAGGTATGTCGCTCTCACTATACCTACATATAATATGTAGGTATGTAGCATATGAATGGTTCTATTTAAGAATAAATAGGTATGCCATACATCCCGCGGGGATTGTAGTTCAATTGGTCAGAGCACCGCCCTGTCAAGGCGGAAGCTGCGGGTTCGAGCCCCGTCAGTCCCGAACTAGGGTTTAATGAAATGAATGGATAAATTCATATTTCCCTTTTCCATGAAAAAAAGGGGAGGAAGCAAGATCAAATACCCATAGCCATAAGGCACCCTTACTTCGTTTTTTTATTTTGCATCTCTCATTAAAGAGGGAGGGGAAGCATATAGGCATTTTTTTTTCACTACTCCCGATCGATAAAGAAAGACACACATATGATATAGAATACCGCTATTTTATCGGAATCCATACATAAATAGTATTCCCTTTTTATTTAAGATCTCTTTTCCCCATGTCAGTTCTACTGCTTATTTGGATGTCCATGTGACCCATATAAAGTTGGTCATATAATACATACATACATAATTGTATGTATAACTATAATAAAAAGGAAGGGAAATTGGATAAGATTAAGAAAGATCATGGGTTAGAGGTATAGAAAAGAAAAAGGAGAAAAGGATTAAAAAAAGAAAAGAGGGAATTCCTAATCCAATCAAAAAAACCATTTTGGTCTTAGTATGGATAAAGGGTCTTCCTATGTTATAGTATTCCCCTCTCAACTATGAATTGATTTGATAGATCCGATATTCATAATATTGAATTGATTCAGTATTATCAGACTGCAAGCTCTACCCTTGAATTTACAGGATACCCCTTTTTCCTCCCCATGGGATTATATCCCCAGTTATTGTGAAAATAAAAAATAAAGAGGTTATGGAAGTCAATATTCTCGCATTTATTGCTACTGCACTGTTCATTCTAGTTCCTACTGCTTTTTTACTTATTATTTATGTAAAAACAGTCAGCCAAAATGATTAGTTGGAATTCCAATTAATCATTGAAGAAATGCAAAAGGGATTAAATAAAAAAAATCCAAGTCTTAAATGAAAGGATCTGGTTGGAATCTTAAAGTGTGGTAGAAAGAACTACATATAGTTTTTTCTACGACACTTTAGAGTCTTTCTATTATATTATCGGAGTGAAACAAAACAAAAAAAAAGATTAAAGAATAACGTTTGACAAAATAATTAATGCAAAACGATCAATTAAAGAAAAGAGTTGATACAACAATTTGATTATTCAATCAATTAGTAGTATCCCTAGAGTCCACTCCTCCCCCATACTACTAGTGAAAGAGAGAATGTAAAGACTACCATTAAAGCAGCCCAAGCGAGACTTACTATATCCATCTAAATTATGTCTCCTATTTCTATAAAGGAATTATTCTACTATTGATCAATAATCATAGTGGAATCAAGGGTACAGAGTCAAAAAGGGATTCTACGCTAAAGCTACGGATCAATCAGTTCAAGGAATTTACTCCTAACAAATTCTTATTCTTATAGGAATTCCAGTAGAATTAGAGAGCATTAAGTATAAATATGATACATAGCATAGCCCTTTTACTTAAAAAAGAGTACGGGAATGATGTCCTAAATACTGAATAGAAGAAGCGGGAATAGGAAGATTTTTGATTCCTTTTGTTACTCTATTTTTTTTATAAGTAAAGGACACCCGCGTATAGCATAAAATTATGGACAAATAAATATTTTTTGGATACCTACCTTACCTATATTTATTTTTGACCTAAACCCTACAGCCCTGCTTTCTATCATTCTATGAAAGAATGAAGAAACTTTATCCACAACTCCTAAATTAACTTAGGATCGGCCTATTTAATCTGATTCTCGCTAGAATAAGTAGTCCTTACTTTAAAGTGTATGTAGATAAAATAAGATGTACGATAATGTATGATAATTAGGAAGTCTTGATATTCCTTCGTGGAACCCCTTCTTCAATCTTAAATTGAAAAAAAAAATAAGGAATGCCCCGTAGGAACCTTTCTTTGGATACCAAGATTTCTGACATCTTATCCTCGTAGTTTAAAATTCTCAAATCGAATCAATATCCCTATTGGTAACCCTTTTTTTTTTTGCCACTACCGCCAAAGCAAACCCTAGTTTGAGGATAGAACTATGCTATGGTTTGGTATGGATTCTAAAAACAGAGTATCAGCAGGCCTAGTTACTCTCTTGCCCAAACTTATGCGGAGTACAAATTTATCGAGTTCAATCAGTACTATAAAACCCAAGTATTTTATTGATCAGGCGGCACCCAGATTTGAACTGGGGATAAAGGATTTGCAGTCCCCTGCCTTACCGCTTGGCCATGCCGCCAAAAAATCCGAGCGAAAATCGAGAAAAGAGCAACTATTCATGCACGTTTTCTTACGAAAACCCCCTTTTTTATTTGGAATATAATTCCCCTTACTTTTTCCAATCTTTTAAAAAAAAAATTTATTCCTGCTTTTTTTGATCCTGTTTCTATTATTCTCTTCGATAGATTCTATCTTAAAACGGATACTGCTAATACAATAAAACTTTCTGTTTCTTTCTATTAAGATGGAAAAGGAGAATAAAGTGGATTTCTAGTCACAGGCTGCAAAATTCAGAACGAATTGGAACCGTTAACTAGAATTCTCTCTCTTTTTTTTTTGCAGTAGTGAACGACTCTTAAATAGGTATTCTCTCCCCCTTTCTTTTTAATGGCATAATAAAATATTATGGCTTTATGCCTAATCCGTGTATAGGTAAACTGCAGGTCCGAACAGCATTATTATCCAAAGATCCCCCTTATGTACATATCTCTATGGGGAATCGTGCTTTAATTTTTCAAAGCATTAAATATCTTGAATAAAAAAGTGACTTACTTTATTTTGAATTAAAGTAAGCGTGCTATTCTAAATCGAAGTAAAGTCAAACTTTCTAGTGTATTTATTATATTATGGCTTTATTACATTAATAATAGAAAGGAGATAAAATGAGAAATCTTTGCCATCCAATCTGATTAGAATATCATGAAAGTATAAGTAGCAGAATTTTTTTCTAGGAATGTTTTATCAATTCATTTTCATTCCATTTGTACCCCTCCCCTGGAAAACTGGAACTTTCGTCAAAATAGTCTCTATTCATATGTATGAAATACATATATGAAATACGTGTGTGGAGTTCCCTAGAATTTCATGTGATTCAGTAAACAGAATATAGATTCCATGATTGCTAGATCAATCCATAGGGATTGATTAAGAGTGAGCTGATAATGGAATTTTTCTTTGATAAACAGGAAACTTAAGATTAAGATGCTCCGGAATGGAAACGAGGGAATGTCCACAATACCCGGATTTAGTCAGATCCAATTCGAGGGATTTTGTAGGTTCATTAATCAAGCCTTGGCAGAAGAACTTGACAAGTTTCCAACAATTAAAGACCCAGATCACGAAATTGCATTTCAATTATTTGCGAAAGGGTATCAATTGCTAGAACCCTCGATAAAAGAAAGGGATGCTGTGTATGAATCACTCACCTATTCTTCCGAATTATATGTATCCGCGAGATTAATTTTTGGTTTCGATGTGCAAAAGCAAACCATTTCTATTGGAAACATTCCTATAATGAATTCCTTAGGAACCTTTATTATAAATGGAATATACCGAATTGTGATCAATCAAATATTGCTAAGTCCTGGTATTTACTACCGTTCGGAATTAGACCATAAGGGAATTTCTATCTACACCGGAACTATAATATCAGATTGGGGAGGAAGATCGGAATTAGCAATTGATAAAAAAGAAAGGATATGGGCTCGCGTGAGTAGAAAACAAAAGATATCTATTCTAGTTCTATCATCAGCTATGGGTTCGAATCTAAGAGAAATTCTAGATAATGTTTCCTACCCTGAAATTTTTTTGTCTTTCCCGAATGCTAAGGAGAAGAAGAGGATTGAGTCAAAAGAAAAAGCTATTTTGGAGTTTTATCAACAATTTGCTTGCGTAGGTGGAGACCTGGTATTTTCGGAGTCCTTGTGTGAGGAATTACAAAAGAAATTTTTTCAACAAAAATGTGAATTAGGAAGGATTGGTCGACGAAATATGAATCGGAGACTTAATCTTGATATACCTCAGAACAATACATTTTTGTTACCACGAGATGTATTGGCCGCTACGGATCATTTGATTGGAATGAAATTTGGAACGGGTATACTTGACGATGACGATATGAATCACTTGAAAAATAAACGTATTCGTTCGGTTGCGGATCTGTTACAAGATCAATTCGGACTGGCTCTTGGTCGTTTACAACATGCAGTTCAAAAAACTATTCGTAGAGTATTCATACGTCAATCGAAACCGACCCCCCAAACTTTGGTAACTCCAACTTCAACTTCGATTTTATTAATAACTACTTATGAGACCTTTTTTGGTACATATCCGTTATCTCAAGTTTTTGATCAAACGAATCCATTGACACAAACTGTTCATGGGCGAAAAGTGAGTTGTTTAGGTCCTGGAGGGTTGACTGGGAGAACTGCAAGTTTTCGGAGCCGAGATATTCATCCGAGTCACTATGGGCGTATTTGTCCAATTGACACGTCCGAAGGAATCAATGTTGGACTTACTGGATCCTTAGCAATTCATGCGAGAATTGATCACTTGTGGGGATCCATAGAGAGTCCGTTTTATGAAATATCTGCTGAGAAAGAAAAAAAAAAAAAAGCGAGAGAGGTGGTTTATCTATCACCAAATAGAGATGAGTATTATATGATAGCAGCAGGAAATTCTTTGTCCTTGAATCAAGGTATTCAAGAGGAGCAGGTTGTTCCAGCTAGATACCGCCAAGAATTCCTGACTATTGCATGGGAACAGATTCATGTTAGAAGTATTTTTCCTTTCCAATATTTTTCTATTGGAGGTTCTCTCATTCCTTTTATTGAGCACAATGATGCGAATCGGGCTTTAATGAGTTCTAATATGCAGCGCCAAGCAGTTCCCCTTTCTCGGTCCGAAAAGTGCATTGTTGGAACTGGATTGGAACGCCAAACAGCTCTAGATTCGAGGGTTTCCGTTATAGCCGAACGCGAGGGAAAGATCGTTTCTACTGATAGTCATAAGATCCTTTTATCAAGTCGTGGGAAGACTATAAGTATTCCTTTAGTTAACCACCGTCGCTCGAACAAAAATACTTGTATGCACCAAAAACCCCGGGTTCCCCAGGGTAAATCCATTAAAAAGGGACAAATTTTAGCAGAGGGAGCTGCTACAGTTGGGGGGGAACTTGCTTTAGGAAAAAACGTATTAGTAGCTTATATGCCATGGGAAGGTTACAATTTTGAAGACGCAGTACTAATTTGCGAACGTTTGGTATATGAGGATATTTATACCTCTTTTCACATCCGGAAATATGAAATTCAGACGGATACGACAAGCCAAGGCTCTGCTGAAAAAATCACTAAAGAAATACCACATCTAGAAGAACATTTACTCCGCAATTTGGACAGAAATGGAGTTGTTAGGTTGGGATCCTGGGTAGAAACTGGTGATATTTTAGTAGGTAAATTAACGCCTCAGATAGCGAGTGAATCATCGTATATCGCGGAAGCTGGATTATTACGGGCCATCTTTGGCCTTGAGGTATCCACTTCAAAAGAAACTTCTCTCAAATTACCTATAGGTGGAAGAGGGCGCGTTATCGATGTGAAATGGATCCAGAGGGACCCCCTCGACATAACGGTTCGTGTATATATTTTACAGAAACGTGAAATCAAAGTTGGGGATAAAGTAGCCGGAAGACATGGGAATAAGGGGATCATTTCCAAAATTTTGCCTAGGCAAGATATGCCCTATTTGCAAGATGGAACACCTGTTGATATGGTCTTCAATCCCTTAGGAGTACCCTCCCGAATGAATGTGGGACAAATATTTGAAAGCTCGCTCGGATTAGCGGGGGATCTGCTAAAGAAACATTATAGAATAGCACCCTTTGATGAGAGATATGAGCAAGAGGCTTCAAGAAAACTTGTGTTTTCAGAATTATATGAAGCCAGTAAAGAAACAAAAAATCCATGGGTATTTGAACCCGAGTACCCGGGAAAAAGCAGAATATTTGATGGAAGAACAGGAGATCCCTTCGAACAACCTGTTCTAATAGGGAAGTCCTATATCTTAAAATTAATTCATCAAGTTGATGAGAAAATTCATGGGCGTTCTACTGGGCCCTACTCACTTGTTACACAACAACCCGTTAGAGGAAGAGCCAAGCAAGGGGGACAACGAGTAGGAGAAATGGAAGTTTGGGCTTTAGAAGGATTTGGTGTTGCTCATATTTTACAAGAGATACTTACTTATAAATCCGACCATCTTATAGCTCGCCAAGAAATACTTAATGCTACGATCTGGGGAAAACGAATACCTAATCACGAGGATCCTCCAGAATCTTTTCGAGTGCTCGTTCGAGAACTACGATCTTTGGCTCTAGAACTGAATCATTTCCTTGTATCTGAGAAGAACTTCCAGGTTAATAGGGAGGAAGTTTGATTTGATCGGAATAAATATAAATTCTTTTCTTATTTCTATTTTATGATTGACCAATATAAACATCAACAACTTCAAATTGGACTCGTTTCCCCTCAACAAATAAAGGCTTGGGCTAACAAAAACCTACCTAATGGAGAAGTCGTTGGCGAAGTCACAAGGCCCTCTACTTTTCATTATAAAACCGATAAACCAGAAAAAGATGGATTGTTTTGCGAAAGAATCTTTGGACCCATAAAAAGCGGAATTTGCGCTTGTGGCAATTCTCGAGCGAGCGGAGCTGAAAACGAAGACGAGAGATTTTGCCAAAAATGCGGGGTGGAATTTGTGGATTCTCGGATACGAAGATATCAAATGGGATACATCAAACTCGCATGTCCCGTGACTCATGTGTGGTATTTGAAAGGTCTTCCTAGTTATATCGCGAATCTTTTAGATAAACCTCTTAAGAAGTTGGAGGGCCTAGTATACGGCGATTTCTCTTTTGCTAGGCCCAGCACTAAAAAACCTACTTTTTTACGATTACGAGGTTTATTCGAAGAGGAAATTTCATCCTGTAACCACAGCATTTCTCCCTTTTTTTCTACCCCAGGCTTTGCAACATTTCGAAATCGGGAAATTGCGACAGGAGCAGGTGCTATTAGAGAACAATTAGCAGATTTGGATTTGCGAATTATTATAGAGAATTCCTTGGTCGAATGGAAGGAATTAGAAGACGAGGGGTATAGTGGAGATGAATGGGAAGATAGAAAAAGACGAATAAGAAAAGTTTTTTTGATTAGACGCATGCAATTGGCAAAACATTTTATTCAAACAAATGTGGAACCAGAATGGATGGTTTTGTGCTTATTACCCGTTCTTCCTCCCGAATTGAGACCCATTGTTTATAGGTCTGGAGATAAAGTAGTGACTTCGGACATTAATGAACTTTATAAGAGAGTTATCCGTCGGAACAACAACCTTGCCTATCTATTAAAAAGAAGTGAATTAGCGCCTGCAGATTTAGTAATGTGTCAGGAAAAATTGGTACAAGAAGCCGTGGATACACTTCTTGATAGTGGGTCCCGCGGGCAACCGATAAGGGATGGTCACAATAAAGTATACAAATCACTTTCAGATGTAATTGAAGGTAAAGAGGGAAGGTTTCGTGAGACTCTGCTTGGGAAACGGGTCGATTACTCGGGGCGTTCTGTCATTGTTGTGGGTCCTTCGCTTTCATTACATCAATGTGGATTACCTCTAGAGATAGCAATAAAGCTTTTTCAGCTATTTGTAATTCGCGATTTAATCACGAAACGCGCTACTTCTAATGTCAGGATTGCTAAAAGGAAAATTTGGGAAAAGGAACCCATTGTATGGGAAATACTTCAAGAAGTTATGCGGGGACATCCTGTACTGTTAAATAGAGCACCTACCCTGCATAGATTAGGCATACAGGCCTTTCAACCCACTTTAGTAGAGGGGCGTACTATTTCTTTACACCCATTAGTGTGTAAGGGTTTCAATGCGGACTTTGATGGGGATCAAATGGCTGTTCATCTACCTTTATCCTTGGAAGCTCAGGCGGAAGCCCGTTTACTTATGTTTTCTCATATGAATCTCTTATCTCCCGCTATTGGAGATCCTATTTGCGTACCAACCCAAGACATGCTTATCGGGCTTTATGTATTAACGATTGGAAACCGCCGAGGTATTTGTGCAAATAGATATAATAGTTGCGAAAACTATCCAAATAAAAAAGTCAATTACAATAATAATAATTCTAAGTATACGAAAGATAAAGAACCCCACTTTTCTAGTTCTTATGATGCACTGGGAGCTTATAGACAGAAACTAATCAGTTTAGACAGTCCCTTGTGGCTACGATGGAAACTGGATCAACGCGTCGTTGGGTCAAGAGAAGTTCCAATTGAAGTTCAATATGAATCTTTGGGGACTTATCATGAGATTTATGCCCACTATCTAATAGTGGGAAATAGAAAAAAAGAAATTCGTTCTATATACATTCGAACCACTCTTGGTCATATTTCTTTTTATAGAGAAATAGAGGAAGCCATACAAGGATTTAGTCAGGCCTATTCATACATTATCTAAACAAGGAAGTTAGATTCGGCGATGCCCCTCCCCTTTTGGGGGGCATTCCGATTTCCGTAGTATCATCATTTTTGCCACGCGAATGCAGATTGAGATTAAGTAAATGAAGTTAATTAAATTTTCGAATCACTGACTCAGGCCCATTGTCGAATCCTACTCAGCAATTGTCGAATCCTACTCAGCCGAAAAGGGGGTACTTATGTATGGCGGAACGGGCCAATCTGGTCTTTCATAATAAAGAGATAGACGGAACTGGTATGAAACGACTTATTAGCAGATTAATAGATCATTTCGGAATGGGATATACATCCCATATACTGGATCAACTAAAGACTCTGGGCTTCCATCAAGCCACTACTACATCGATTTCGTTAGGAATCGAGGATCTTTTAACAATACCCTCTAAGGGATGGTTAGTCCAAGACGCGGAGCAACAAAGTTTTCTTTTGGAGAAACACTATTATTATGGGGCTATACACGCGGTAGAAAAATTACGCCAATCCGTTGAGATATGGTATGCGACAAGTGAATATTTGAAACAAGAAATGAATTCGAATTTTCGGATAACGGATCCTTCTAATCCAGTCTATCTAATGTCTTTTTCAGGAGCCAGAGGAAACGCATCTCAGGTACACCAATTAGTAGGTATGAGAGGATTAATGGCAGACCCTCAAGGACAAATGATCGATTTACCTATTCAAAGCAATTTACGCGAGGGGCTTTCTTTGACAGAATATATAATTTCCTGCTATGGAGCCCGCAAAGGGGTTGTAGATACTGCTGTACGAACAGCAGATGCTGGATATCTTACACGTAGACTTGTTGAAGTAGTTCAGCATATTCTTGTGCGTAGAAGAGATTGTGGTACTATCCGAGGTATTTCTGTTAGTCCTCAAAATGGGATGACGGAAAAACTTTTTGCCCAAACACTAATTGGTCGTGTATTAGCAGACGATATATATATTGGTTCACGATGCATTGCCGCTCGAAATCAAGATATCGGAATTGGATTAGTGAATCGATTCATAACTGCCTTTCGAGCACAACCATTTCGAGCACAACCAATATATATTAGAACCCCCTTTACCTGCCGAAGCACTTCTTGGATCTGTCAATTCTGTTATGGCCGGAGTCCTACTCATAGCGATCTCGTAGAATTGGGAGAAGCCGTAGGTGTTATTGCGGGTCAATCAATTGGGGAGCCCGGGACTCAACTAACATTAAGAACTTTTCATACTGGCGGAGTATTCACAGGGGGTACTGCCGACCTTGTACGATCCCCTTCGAATGGAAAAATCCAATTCACTGAAAATTTGGTTCACCCCACACGTACCCGCCATGGACAGCCTGCTTTTCTATGTTATATAGACTTGCATGTAACTATTCAGAGTCAGGATATTCTATATAGTGTGAGTATTCCCTCAAAAAGCTTGATTCTAGTGCAAAATAATCAATATGTAAAATCCGAACAAGTAATTGCGGAGATTCGTGCCGGAACGTCCACTTTACATTTTAAAGAAAGGGTACAAAAGCATATTTATTCCGAATCAGACGGCGAAATGCACTGGAGTACTGATGTTTACCATGCGCCCGAATATCAATATGGTAATCTTCGTCGATTACCAAAAACAAGCCATTTATGGATATTGTCAGTAAGTATATGCAGATCCAGTATAGTGTCTTTTTCACTCCACAAGGATCAAGATCAAATGAATACTTATGGTAAAAAAGATAGGGAAATTTTTGATTATTCAAGGTCGGATCGAATCGTGGCCAACGGCCATTGGAATTTGATCTATCCTTCTATTTTTCAAGATAATTCGGATTTGTTGGCAAAAAAGCGAAGAAATAGGTTCGTCATTCCATTACAATACCATCAAGAACAAGAGAAAGAACTAATATCCTGTTTGGGTATTTCTGTCGAAATCCCCTTTATGGGTGTTTTACGTAGAAATACTATTTTTGCTTATTTTGACGATCCACAATACAGAAAAGATAAAAAGGGTTCGGGAATTGTTAAATTTAGATATAGGACCCTAGAGGAAGAATATAGGACTCGAGAGGAAGACTTAGAAGACGAATATGAGACCCTAGAAGACGAATATAGGACCCGAGAAGGCGAATACAAATATGAAACCCTAGAAGACGAATATAGGACCCGAGAAGGCGAATACAAATATGAAACCCTAGAAGACGAATACGGGAGTCCAGAGAACGAATATGGGAACCCAGAGAACGAATATAGGACTTTAGAGAAAGACTCAGAAGACGAATATGGAAGCCCAGAGAGCAAATATAGGACCCGAGAGGGCGAATATGGAACTCTAGAGGAAGACTCAGAAGATGAATATGGGAACCCCGGGGAAAGCTCAGAGGACAAATATGGGACTTTAGAGGAAGACTTAGAAGAAGACCCCGAGGACGAATACGATAGTCCAGAGGAAGATTCTATCTTAAAAAAAGAGGGTTTTATTGAGCATCGAGGAACAAAAGAATTTAGTCTAAAATACCAAAAAGAAGTGGATCGGTTTTTTTTCATTCTTCAAGAACTGCATATCTTGCCGAGATCTTCATACCTAAAGGTACTTGACAATAGTATTATTGGAGTGAATACACAACTCACAAAAAATACAAGAAGTCGACTAGGTGGACTGGTCCGAGTGAGGAGAAAAAAAAGCCATACAGAACTCAAAATATTTTCCGGAGATATTCATTTTCCTGAAGAGGCAGATAAGGTATTAGGTGGCTGTTTGATACCACCAGAAAGAAAAAAAAAATATTCTAAGGAATCAAAAAAAAAGAAAAATTGGGTCTATGTTCAACGAAAAAAAATTTTCAAGAGCAAGGAAAAGTATTTTGTTTTCGTTCGCCCTGCAGTCGCATATGAAATGGACGAAAGGAGAAATTTAGCAACACTTTTCCCACAAGATCTCTTGGAAGAAGAAGATAATCTCCAACTTCGACTTGTCAATTTTATTTCTCATGAAAATAGCAAGTTAACTCAAAGAATTTATCACACAAACAGTCAATTTGTTAGAACTTGCTTAGTAGTGAATTGGGAACAAGAAGAAAAAGAGAAGGCTGGTGCTTCCCTTGTTGAGGTAAGAGCAAATGACCTTATTCGCGATTTCCTAAGAATTGAGTTAGTCAAGTCCACTATTTCATATACACGAAAAAGGTATGATAGGACAAGTGCAGGACCGATTCCCCATAATAGGTTAGATCGCACCAATATCAATTCCTTTTATTCCAAGGCGAAGATTGAATCACTTAGCCAACATCAAGAAGCTATTGGCACATTGTTGAATCGAAATAAAGAATACCAACCTTTGATGATTTTGTCGGCATCCAACTGTTCTCGAATTGGTTTATTCAAGAATTTAAAACACCCCAATGCGATAAAAGAATTGAATCCTAGAATTCCTATTCAAGAAATTTTTGGGCCCTTAGGCGTTATTGTACCTAGTATATCGAATTTTTCTTCATCTTACTATTTACTAACGTATAATAAGATCCTGTTAAAAAAATATTTGTTCCTTGCCAATTTGAAACAAACCTTCCAAGTACTTCAAGGACTTAAATACTCTTTAATAGATGAAAATAAAAGGATTTCTAATTTCGATAGTAACATAATGTTGGATCCATTACTTTTGAATTGTCGCTTTGCCCATCATGATTCTTGGGAAGAGACATCAGCAATAATTCACCTTGGACAATTTATTTGTGAAAATGCATGTCTATTTAAATCGCACATAAAAAAATCTGGTCAAATTTTCATTGTTAATATGGATTCCTTTGTTATAAGAGCAGCTAAACCTTATTTGGCCACTACAGGAGCAACTGTTAATGGTCATTATGGAGAAATCCTTTACAAGGGGGATAGGTTAGTTACGTTTATATATGAAAAATCGAGATCTAGTGACATAACGCAAGGTCTTCCAAAAGTGGAACAAATCTTTGAAGCGCGTTCAATTGATTCATTATCCCCGAATCTCGAAAGGAGAATTGAGGATTGGAATGAGCGTATACCAAGAATTCTTGGGGTCCCATGGGGATTCTTGATTGGAGCTGAGCTAACCATAGCCCAAAGTCGTATCTCTTTGGTTAATAAAATCCAAAAGGTTTATCGATCCCAAGGGGTACAAATTCATAATAGACATATAGAGATTATTATACGCCAAGTAACATCAAAAGTGCGGGTTTCTGAAGATGGAATGTCTAATGTTTTTTCACCTGGGGAATTAATCGGACTATTGCGAGCGGAACGAGCAGGGCGAGCTTTGGATGAATCGATCTATTATCGGGCAATCTTATTGGGAATAACAAGGGCTTCCCTGAATACCCAAAGTTTCATATCTGAAGCAAGTTTTCAAGAAACTGCTCGAGTTTTAGCAAAAGCTGCCCTACGAGGTCGTATTGATTGGTTGAAAGGGTTGAAAGAAAACGTAGTTCTGGGGGGGATTATACCTGTTGGTACCGGATTCCTAAAATTTGTGCATCGTTCCCCACAAGACAAGAACCTTTATTTCGAAATTCAAAAACAAAATCTATTCGCGTCGGAAATGAGAGATTTTTTATTTCTCCATACAGAATTAGTTTCTTCAGATTCTGACGTAACAAACAATTTCTATGAGACATCAGAACCCCCATTTACCCCCATTTATACGATTTAAGGATACATAAAGCAGATTTTTTTACTTTACTAGACTTTTGAACTTTAGAACACTAAGAGGTCAAATTTTATATTTTTATTTAAAATTTTAAAATAAGTAAAAGAAGTCGGTTAATACATTTAAGGTTATGTTTATACAATGTATCAATGGCCAACTCTCAGTAGAAGGGAAGGTTCCTTCGGAACAATTATTATTTATTTCAAGCTATTTCGGATCTTTCTTAATCTTCAAAAAGAATAAAATTCCGTAATGGAATGGTAGGATGAAAAAAAAAAGAAACAATCAAAAGGAAGTGTGGAAAAAATGACAAGAAGATATTGGAACATCAATTTGAAAGAGATGATAGAAGCAGGAGTTCATTTTGGTCATGGTATTAAGAAATGGAATCCTAAAATGGCCCCTTACATTTCGGCAAAGCGTAAAGGTACTCATATTATAAATCTCGCTAGAACGGCTCGTTTTTTATCAGAAGGTTGTGATTTAGTTTTTGATGCAGCAAGTCAGGGAAAAAGTTTCTTAATTGTTGGCACAAAAAAAAGAGCAACGGATTTAGTAGCATCAGCTGCAATAAGGGCTCGTTGTCATTATGTTAATAAAAAGTGGTTCAGTGGTATGTTAACTAATTGGTCGATTACGAAAACTAGACTTTCTCAATTTAGAGATTTAAGAGCAGAAGAAAAAATGGGAAAATTCCAACATCTCCCAAAAAGAGATGTGGCAATCTTGAAGAGAAAATTATCCACTTTGCAAAGATATCTCGGCGGGATCAAATATATGACGAGATTGCCAGACATTGTGATCGTCCTCGATCAGCAAAAAGAGTATATAGCTCTTCGGGAGTGTGCCATTTTGGGGATTCCTACTATTTCTTTAGTCGATACAAATTGCGACCCGGATCTCGCGAATATATCGATTCCAGCCAACGACGACACTATGACTTCAATTCGATTGATTCTTAACAAATTAGTATTTGCAATTTGTGAAGGGCGTTCTCTCTATATAAGAAATCCTTGATTAAGAAGAATAGTGAATTCTTGGGCAACTGCGTAGATTTATGGAATCACTTACTATTCTTTTTCGTTTTGCATAGAAAAAAGAAGGGGAATATTGATATATATTAGAGGGTATTGATATATATTATGATCTGATGTGCTTTCTTGGTATCCTAAATATAAGATTAATACTTCAAGTTGCTGAGTTGAGAAAGAGATGGTTGAATCAAAAGAATTCCTTTTTTGAAGTTCAATTTTTATCAGAGGACAATATGAATATTATACCTTGTTCCATTAAAACACTCAAGGGGTTATACGATATATCGGGTGTAGAAGTAGGCCAACACTTCTATTGGCAAATAGGAGGTTTCCAAATTCATGCCCAAGTACTCATCACTTCTTGGGTCGTAATTACTATCTTGTTAGGTTCAGTTGTCATAGCTGTTCGGAATCCACAAACCATCCCGACCGACGGTCAGAATTTCTTTGAATATGTCCTTGAGTTTATTCGAGACTTGAGCAAAACTCAGATTGGAGAAGAATATGGTCCCTGGGTTCCCTTTATTGGGACTATGTTCCTTTTTATTTTTGTTTCGAATTGGTCGGGTGCTCTTTTACCTTGGAAAATTATAGAGTTACCCCATGGGGAATTAGCAGCGCCCACGAATGATATAAATACTACTGTTGCTTTAGCTTTACTCACGTCAGCAGCATATTTTTATGCGGGTCTTAGCAAAAAAGGATTGAGCTATTTCGAGAAATATATTAAACCAACCCCAATCCTTTTACCAATTAACATCCTAGAGGATTTCACAAAACCATTATCGCTTAGCTTTCGACTTTTCGGGAATATATTAGCGGATGAATTAGTCGTTGTTGTTCTTGTTTCTTTAGTCCCCTTAGTAGTCCCTATACCTGTCATGTTTCTTGGATTATTTACAAGCGGTATTCAAGCTCTTATTTTTGCAACATTAGCCGCAGCCTATATAGGTGAATCCATGGAGGGTCATCATTGAATTGACTAGTTTTGGAAATAGTATTTTTTTTTTCAGCTTAGCTCAATTCATGCGTGGTTCCAGATAATCCGCTTGGTTGCAAAAAAAATAGTTAGAAATGCGTATGAATATACAACCTAGAGTTGTAGGAGAGAAAATAGACTATAACTATATTATGGAATTGTCAAAGTATAGATGCAGTAAAGAGGGAGGGTGGAGTCAGACTGGATCTATACTATATATCCTTAATGTCTAGAAGTGGAGTGGAGTCACCTTTTATACGGTTTTCTGCGTTAAGCAATGATTTTAGAATCCAATTCAATAGAAAATGAGAAAATACGCAAACAAAATAGAAGAAACAAATGTATATAGGGTATTATATATTCCTAGGTTAGATTCATTATCTAATCCGAGATATGGAATTCCCTTCTATGTAGTTCGGACAATTTACATTATAATTTCAATTTGTACTTTTTTAGTTACTTCTCCTCAATAGAGATAGAGCTTAGAAGTAAGAATTTCTTGGTTGATTGTATCCTTAACCATTTTTTTTTTGACACGAGGAACTCACCATGAATCCACTAATTGCTGCTGCTTCTGTTATTGCTGCTGGATTGGCCGTAGGGCTTGCTTCTATTGGGCCTGGAGTTGGTCAAGGTACTGCTGCAGGACAAGCTGTAGAAGGTATTGCGAGACAGCCAGAAGCAGAAGGTAAAATACGAGGCACTTTATTGCTTAGTCTAGCTTTTATGGAAGCTTTAACAATTTATGGACTAGTTGTGGCACTAGCGCTTTTATTTGCGAACCCTTTTGTTTAATCCTAACAAATAAAATAAGCTCTTTCGATTAGATACCTTTTTTCTTTTTTTAGTTAAATGGGTATTTGCTTCTGCAATTCCAATTATATCAATACTTTACTTTATTTTATTTACTCCTATTTATTACTGCTGGAATTAGCTATTTATCGGGACAGACAATATCCCACCCCAGGAAGGGCTGAGTTGAGTATGATTAATTTAGAAGATATGCTCCCCTTCTTCCTTCCCGTCCTTAGTTTAGGAAAGTGGAAAGTTTTTTTCCTTTTATTTTAGGAATTTTGGGAACAGAACATTTCAACAAAGGAGGTCTTTCACAGGTCAAAGAAGACCTAAGACTTAATCTAAAAGAAATTACTAGATTGAATCTATTTGCATTAAAAAAACCGATCAAAAAACGGCGAGCGAAGTAAGTGATCGAAAAACTTTGTTCTTTGTTTGTCCTATCTATAAGAGGAGAGCATATGAAAAATGTAACCCATTCTTTCGTTTTTTTAGCTCACTGGCCATCCGCTGGCAGTTTCGGGCTTAATACCGATATTTTAGCAACAAATCTAATAAATCTAACTGTAGTGGTTGGTGTTTTGATTTTTTTTGGAAAGGGAGTGTGTGCGAGTTGTCTATTTCAAGAATAGATTGGATCTATCCGGCTGC